TAAATTTCCGGGGGCATGCGAAAAATGATAATAGATCCCGTCGTTAATAATTAATTAAAAAATAATAAAATATAGATGCTTATCGTTCATTAATGAGAGGTGAATCTTATGATACAGAAGAGAAAGGTGAAGAAATATACAGAAGTATACACTTTAGGTCAACATATATGTATGTCTGCTCACAAAGCGAGAAGAGTAATTGATCAAATTCGTGGGCGGTCCTATGAAGAAACACTTATGATACTAGAACTTATGCCTTATCGAGCATGTTATGCCATTTTAAAATTGGTTTATTCTGCAGCAGCAAATGCTAATCACAATAAGGGTTTGAACGAAACAAGTTTAATCATTAGTAAAGCCGAAGTCAACGAGGGCACAACTGTGAAAAAATTAAAGCCCCGGGCTCGAGGACGGGGTTATCCTATAAAAAGATCCACTTGTCATATAACTATTGTATTGAAAGATATATCTTTAGATGAAGAGGAAGAAATAGATAAAAGGAAATTCTATAAATTAGAGCTGAGGAATACTTAAAGGAAGAATATTTTATATTATAAAAAATACAAATACGCTATATTATGTTATGCTTAAAAAAAATCGAATGAATAAAAAAAAAATACAAACAGATGTCACGTTTCACGATATATATAGTAGTGGGGGATTATGGGACAAAAAATAAATCCACTTGGTTTCAGACTTGGTGCAACCCAAGGTCATCATTCTCTTTGGTTTGCACAACCAAAAAATTATTCAAAGGATCTACAAGAAGATCAAAAAATACGAGATTGTATCAAAAATTATGTGCAAAATAATATGAAAATATCCTCTAATGTAGAGGGAATTGCACGTATAGAGATTCAAAAAAGAATTGATTTGATTCAGGTCATAATCTATATGGGATTCCCCAAGTTATTAATAGAAGACAGGACTCGAAGAATCGAAGAATTACAGACGCATGTACAAAAAGAACTCAATTGTGTAAACCGAAAACTCAACATTGCTATTACAAGAATTGCAAATCCTTACGGGCACCCCAATATTCTTGCAGAATTTATAGCCGGACAATTAAAGAATAGAGTTTCATTTCGCAAAGCAATGAAAAAAGCTATTGAATTAACTGAACAGGCAGGTACAAAAGGGATTCAAGTACAAATTGCAGGGCGTATCGACGGAAAAGAAATTGCACGTGTTGAATGGATCCGAGAAGGTAGAGTTCCTCTACAAACCATTCGAGCTAAAATTGATTATTGTTCCTATGCAGTTCGAACTATCTATGGGGTATTAGGCATCAAAATTTGGATATTTGTAGACGAGGAATAATAAGAACTTACTTGACTTATATTTAGTTCTATCTGGTGATAAAACAAAAAACAAAAAATGGCAAACTCTTTCATTCTTTTTCTGGTAAATAATAAAAAAAAAAAAAGAACAATTCTATAAGGTTGAATAAAAATTCGATTAATCATTTGATATAATTGCTATGCTTAGTGTGTGACTCGTTGGTTTTTTTAGGGTTGGGATTCAAAAAAATGGACAGCCCATAGTACAAACTGATAACTATAGAACTAATAACCAACTCATCACTTCGTGTTATCTGGATAGAAAGAACCAGTCAAGATATGATATATAAGTCATATCATTGTAGCAACTGAAATCTTTTTTACATAAACAAACAAAAAAAATCTGATTATGGGTTGTAAAGCAATATAAAGTATACAGATAAATGGAAGGGTGAGAGAAAGATAGAAAAAGAATATTAATGATATATAATTCCAATATGTAAGGTCTATGAGTCATCTCATATAAAGGGAATGTAATAAAGCATCAATACTGATTGATCCATAATTAGACAAATCCGTGCATAGAACACAAAATCAAGAGCCCCGAGCCAATAAAGACTGAGAAGGTTGACTCAAGAATAAATTTAATTGGAGGCTCCGTTGTAAAATTCAGACCTAATCATTAATCGAGAAGTGGTGGGAACGACAGAACCTGTGAATGCATAAGATTCTATTGAAAACGAATCCTAATGATTCATTGAGTAGGATGGCGGAACGAACCAGAAACCTATTCATTTATTCTGAGAGGTCATGTCATAGACTAATCTTACAACTGAATGTTGAAAGAGTAAATATTCGCCCGCGAATTTTTTTTATTTCTAAATTTGAGTCGATTCGAAATAAAAGGAAAAACAAAATAAAGATTCATTATAACGTTCTACCAAAACGACATTATCTATAAATAGAATACGTGTTAAATTATATATTAAAACACAAAAAATTTCTAATTTCTAATCGATTAGATCAAATTTCAAAGAATCCCACGATTCCATATATTATTAACCGTGTATTTTTTTTTTTGTTTAATTATTTAAAATTGTTTAATTCGCGAGGAGCTGGATGAGAAGAAACTCTCGTGTCCGGTTCTGTAGTAGAGATGGATGGAATTGCTAAACAACCATCAACTATAACCCCAAAAGAACCAGATTCCGTAAACAACACAGAGGAAGAATGAAAGGAATATCTTATCGAGGTAATCGTATTTGCTTCGGTAGATATGCTCTTCAAGCGCTTGAACCCGCTTGGATCACATCTAGACAAATAGAAGCAGGGCGGCGAGCAATGACACGAAATGCACGCCGCGGTGGAAAAATATGGGTACGCATATTTCCAGACAAACCTGTTACAGTAAGACCTACAGAAACACGTATGGGTTCGGGGAAAGGATCTCCCGAATATTGGGTAGCTGTCGTTAAACCCGGTAGAATACTTTATGAAATGAGCGGAGTAGCAGAAAATATAGCTAGAAGGGCTATTTCAATAGCGGCATCTAAAATGCCTATACGAACTCAATTCATTCTTTCTGGATAGGAATGTAGAAACAAACGAAAGGGGTTTTTGGGATGAAAAAAAAACAATTGCAGGTTTCTTTTTTTGTTTTGAACAAATAATATTTCTTTTTTTTTTTTTTTATTTATACCTTTGCATTGAAAAAGAAAAAACCGATAAAAAAATGATATGATTCAACCTCAAACCCATTTGAATGTAGCGGATAACAGCGGGGCCCGAGAATTGATGTGTATTCGAATCATAGGAGCTAGTAATCGACGATATGCTCATATTGGTGACATTATTGTTGCTGTAATCAAGGAAGCAGTACCAAATACACCTCTAGAAAGATCAGAAGTGGTCCGAGCTGTCATTGTACGTACTTGTAAAGAACTCAAACGCGACAACGGTATGATAATACGATATGATGACAACGCTGCGGTTGTTATTGATCAAGAAGGAAATCCAAAAGGAACCCGAATTTTCGGCGCGATCGCCCGGGAATTAAGACAGTTAAATTTCACTAAAATAGTTTCATTAGCACCTGAAGTATTATAGGGGAAGACCTTAATATAGTATTTGAATGAAATTGATTAAATTTATTTAATTTATTAGTAAATTGTTTATCTATCACGTATATATCTTTAATAATTCATAAATATAAAAAAAAAAAGAATTCATAAATATTAAAAAATTCAGAAAAAAAGAAAAAGAGCATGTTGATTATATCAAAATTCGGGGGAAACAAAAATCTTAGTTTATCATGAGTAAAGACACTATTGCTGACATAATAACCTCTATACGAAATGCTGACATGAATAAAAAAAGAACAGTTCGAATACCATCTACTAACATCACTGAAAATATTGTTAAAATCCTTTTACAAGAAGGTTTTATTGAAAACGTGAGAAAACATCAAGAAAGCAATAAATATTTTTTGGTTTTAACCCTACGACATAGAAGAAATAGGAAAGGACCATATAGAACTGTTTTAAATTTAAAACGGATCAGTCGACCCGGTCTACGAATATATTCTAACTATCAACGAATTCCTAGAATTTTAGGCGGAATGGGGGTTGTAATTCTTTCTACTTCTCGAGGTATAATGACAGACCGAAAGGCTCGACTAGAAGGAATCGGCGGAGAAGTTTTGTGTTATATATGGTAATCTTTCTAATAGCCGACACGGTCATATTTGTGAAAAAAGAGAAAGGACAAGTTTATAATATTATCCCTCTTACATTAGTTGATACTTCAAAGCGGTTTTACCTGGAATGAAACAACAAAAATGGATTCATGAGGGTTTAATTACTGAACAACTTACCGATGGTATGTATCTTCCGGATTCGTTTAGATAACAAAAAAATTATTCTGGTTTTTGTTTCGTAAAGGATTTCATGTAGTTTTATACGTATACTACCAGGAAATAGACTAAAAATTGAGGTAAGTCCTTATGATTCAACCAAAGGGCGTATAATTTAGAGACTCCAAAGCAAAGACTTGAATGATTAGGCGGTTTTTTCAATTTCAACATTCTTTCGTGAGGATACAATTCGAAATTAAAAATTTCAAGAAACTTATTTTCTTCCAATTAAGTAGATTCGGTATTAAAAAAAGGAATGACAAATATGAAAATAAGGGCCTCCGTTCGTAAAATTTGTGAAAAATGTCGATTGATCCGTAGGCGGGGACGAATTATAGTAATTTGTTCTAACCCGAGACATAAACAAAGACAAGGATAATCTTTCTAAAACAAAAAGACTCTCGAAATCTAAAGGACCCGATGTACAGATGTACAAATAAATAAATAAAATAAGTAAAAAAAAAAAAACAAAGAATAAGGATCTGTTTTGACATGAATAAGGATCTGTTTTGACATGAAATGGATATATCCATATATCTCTGACTTATATTTATGAGATGATAAAATATGGCAAAACCTATACCAAAAATTGGTTCGCGTAGAAATAGACGTATTGGTTCACGTAAGAATACACGTAGAATTCCCAAGGGAGTTATTCATGTTCAAGCAAGTTTCAACAATACCATTGTGACTGTTACAGATGTACGGGGTCGAGTAATTTCTTGGTCCTCTGCCGGGGCTTGTGGATTCAAGGGTACAAGAAGGGGTACACCATTTGCCGCTCAAACCGCAGCAGGAAATGCTATTCG